GGGAAACCGAGCAGTGCGAGAAAATTAGAAATTAATATTTTTAATCTCATAGGGGGTTATCTTTTTTTATATATGTAAATTTTTAATACTGTTTAACATACATTAAAATGTTTCAAATATCAAATTCAAATACTTAAACTTTGAAATATAAAAAATTTGAAATGGTATTAATTATTTCAAACTTCTAACAAATAAGCTTTTTAAAACTCAAATTAGTATTTATAAAATTAAATGAATTTTTAAAAACAAATTAAAAATGGATTTTTGAAAATTTACTTCAAATGTATTTTATACTCAATAGATTATTTTAAGAATTTATTTCATTGATTTGGTTTAAGCAGTATAATTTTACTTAACTTTTGAGACACCTTAACTTCTAGTATAAGATATAGTGAATCGTGAGAGTTTTAGTCAATAGATTTTTATAAGTCTTACTAAATATTTAAGGCTAAAATTTACAAAAAATATTTTGAAAGTTAAATACTAGAATCTTAATTCAAAAAATATTAAGGGTTTTTTCTAAATTTATTAATTTTTAACTGAATTAGAATTCTAAATTAAGTAAGCTAATAAATAGCTGAATATTCACAAATAAACATAAAAACTTATGGTTGATCGTGGTAAAACCGTTCGAATTCTTAGAAAAGAATCATATTGGTATAATCAAACAGGAAAAGTCGCAACAGTTGATCAAAGTGGAATTCGATATCCAGTAGTTGTTCGATTTGAAAATGTAAATTATAGTGGAACAAATACAAACAATTTTGCACTAGATGAATTAGTTGAAGTCGAAGAGTAATGATTTAAATTTAAAATAGTAAAGTAATTTAACTAAAATTGCTTTGCTTTTTTTTGTATGGTACAATTTTTTAGTTAAAAATTTTAACGTATTTTAATAATATGACAAATTTTCCACAAATAGGAAAAATAGCTCCCAATTTTTTAACAATTGGTGTCTATAAAAAACGATTGGGAAAAATTCGATTATCTGATTATCGAGGTAAGAAATATGTTATTCTTCTTTTTTATCCCGCTAACTTTTCAGCTGTTTCACCAACTGAATTAATTGGACTAAGTGATAGAATTTCGGACTTTAAAAAATTATCCACACAAATTTTAGCTATTTCTGTTGATAGTCCTTTTTCTCATCTTCGATCTTTATTATCAGATAGAGAAGAAGGTGGGTTAGCTAATTTAGCTTATCCTTTAATTTCTGATTTAACTCAGGCAATTACCAATGATTATAAATTACTCACTGAGGATGGACTCGCTTTTCCGGGTTTATTCATTATTGACAAGGAAGGTATTCTCCAATACTATACTGTTAACAATTTATTATGTGGTAGAAGTATAAATGAACTACTTCGTATTTTAGAATCAATTCAATATGTAAAAAAAAATCCAGGTCAAGCATGTCCTGTAGATTGGAGACATGGTGATCCAATCTTGTATTCTCACCCTTTAAAGTCCAAAATTTATTTTAAAGATTTATACTCTCCTAAAAAAAGTTAAAGTTTTATGCCTAAATTAAAAACTCGAAAAGCAGCATCTAAACGTTATAAGCGAACAGGTGCTGATAATTTTTTACGTCGTCATGCTTATAAAGGCCATCTTTTAATGAAGAAATCAAATACCCAAAAACGAAAATTATCACAAACAATTTGTGTTAGTACTAGTGATAGTAAACCTATTAAATTAATGTTACCTTATTAAAAATAAAATGGTCAGAGTTAAACGAGGAAATGTAGCCCGAAAACGGCGCAAAAAGATTTTACAGTTCGCAAAAGGTTATCGTGGAGCTCATTCGCGCCTTTTTCGAGTAGCAAATCAACAAGTTATGAAGGCTTTACGTTATTCGTATGTAGGACGAAAACAAAAAAAACGTACATTTCGAAAAATTTGGATTACTCGCATAAATGCAGCTTCTCGAGCAAACGGTTTATCGTATAGCCGCTTAATTCATAATTTTAAAAAATCAAATATTGAATTAAATCGAAAAATGTTAGCGCAAATTGCTGTATTAGATACACAAACGTTTAAAGAATTAATTACTAGTTCACAATAAAAAAATAAACAATTCAATGGATATATATATATAAGATTTTATTTATATCCGTTGAATTGGAAGAATCGAATTTTATTAAGAAAACACTAATAAAATAGATTACAAAATAAAATATTTTAAGAATCTTTTATTATGTAATATTCTAATTATTCTATAGCTCGATAATATAAAATAAAATTAGCATGTCTGTTGATGATGATTTAGATAGGCTACTTGACAATCTACCCTTTTTCATTCAACACCATTTAAATAACCACGCAAATAAAGAAAAACTTATTGAAGTTGTAATGGATTTAGGAAGACGTGCAGAAGCACGTTTTACTACGGGACCTGAATATGTATCACAAAAAATTATTTCATGGCAAGATATCGAGTACACTACAAGACGAATTAGTAAATTTAGTAACGAAAATCGTGCTGGAATTGAACGAACTCTTCATCGTATAAGTTGTATTCGAAATCGACAATTTTTAATAACTGGATTAACTTGTCGAATTGGACGTGCGGTTTTCGGAACCATTTCAATAATTCGAGATTTATTAGAATCTGGACAATCAATTTTAATTTTAGGTAAACCTGGAGTCGGTAAAACTACAATTATTCGTGAAATTGCACGCGTTCTCTCAGATGAAATGGGGAAACGAGTAATTATTGTTGATACATCAAATGAAATTGCAGGTCATAGTGATATTCCTCATTTTGGAATTGGACGCGCACGCCGAATGCAAGTTGCAAAAACAGAACTCCAGCATCAAATCATGATTGAAGCTGTTGAAAATCATATGCCACAAGTCATTATTATTGATGAAATTGGTACAGAACTTGAAGCTCTTGCTGCTCGAACGATTGCTGAAAAAGGTGTTCAACTTGTCGGTACTACACATGGAAATTGCTTGGAAAACTTAATTAAAAATCCTCCTTTAACTGATTTAATCGGTGGTATTCAATATGTAACATTAAGTGATGATGAAGCTAAACGACGAGGAACACAAAAAAGTATTCTCGAACGAAAAGCATATCCTGCTTTTCAAATAGCAATTGAAATTAATGAACAAACTTCGTGGACAATTCATGAAGATATAAAAAAGTCCATTGATCTTTTGTTAAGAGGAACTTTTATGGTAAGACAAGTTCGTCATGTATCTAAAAGTGAAAAAACGAATATAAAATATAGAATCTTGCAAACTGATTCTTTATTTAAAAATTCTAATATGTTAATAAATCAATTTATTCCAGTACCTATTGGTTGGATGCGACAAACCCAATCGAATCACCTTCTTACAAATAATTTAAAATCAAAGAAATTAATCATTTATCCTTATTCACTTTCAAATAATTTAATGAAAGAAGTTATTTTTAAAATTGGGTTTAAAGTTTTATTAACAAAAGAAATTAAAAAGGCAGGTATCGTTATTGGATTAAAAAAGCATCTTAGACAGAATTATAAATTAAAAAAATTAGCAAAACAAAGAAACATTTCTCTTTATACCGTAAATCAAAATAGTGTTTATCAAGTTATCAAATTAATCCAATTTATTATGGCGTAATAACATTTTTATGATATAATGAATTGTGTGACGAAATACTTATTTATAAAATTATATCCTAATAATTATGAGCGAAAACTTCGATAGATTAAAAAACATTATTGCAAACCAATTAGGTATTGACCCTGATGATAGTACGTCAATTGTTTTAGAAGCAAACTTTATGGAGGACTTAGGAGCAGATTCATTAGACGTTGTCGAATTAGTTATGGCAATCGAAGAAGAATTCGGAATTGAGATTGACGATGAAACTGCCGGTCAGATTACTTCAGTAAAAAATGCCATAGATTATATTGAAGAGAAAATGACTTAATTATAGGAGTAAGTCATATTTTAGTTGCACTCGTAATTCGACACTATATATTTATAGTGTCGAATTACGAGTGCAACTAAAATTACTTTAACGTCGACTTGAATATCTTAATTACAAATGAATAATATTTTTGAGCGAATTCGTCTGATATTAAATAAACAATTTAGATTTAGTCTCAATCAAATTCAGCCTGAAACAGAATTTGAGAATGAATTAGGAATTGATTCACGAGAATTTTTTGAATTAATAAATGAATTTGAATCTGCCTTTAATATTGAAATTAACGCAGAAGAAGTGGCAACGCTTGTGACTATTCAAGATGCAATTAACTATATCGAAACAAAAATAATTAGTTAAAATTAAAAATGATTTGAATAAAACTTGCCAAATTAAATCAAATAGTATACACTACAGCTATCGGGATATAGCTCAGTTTGGTAGAGTACCTGCTTTGGGAGCAGGGTGTCGTAGGTTCAAATCCTACTATCCCGATTTAATATTTTTAGTGGTATTTTTAACATTAATTACTCAAATACGTTAGCGTAGTAATAAGACAACTAAAGTCGCGGAACAAACTAACAGTGATTAAGAGGTAAAAATGGAAAAAGGTACATCCGATTCTAAAGAATTCAATATATTTGAGAGTCTGATAAAATCTACTCAAATTAACATCGAAGAAATAAGACAATTAGATAAGGAATTTGGTTAACTTTTGAATAGACATAAATAGCCTAGCTATAAAAACCAGGTGTTTCTTATAAACACGTGATTTAAAAGGGTTATTCGACTGTTAAAAATAACCCATCTGATCCATTTTACTAAAAACCGACCCAAAAGTCAAGAAAAACCGACCCGAAAATTAATAAAAATTGACCCAAAAGTCTAAAAACAGACCCGAAAAATAGGTATATTCTATTTTACAAATTTTTTACTTTTTATCGAGTTTGTCTAGCTCTTCTAGTATCGAATCTATTAATTTTTTGTCGAAATACTCATCGCTTGGGTCAGTATTTTTATACTTAAAAAGTATAATACTATTTTTAAAAAATTTTCTTAATTTTTTATTTGTCCAAAGATAAAAAATCCAGCTTGGTATTTTTATTTTTTTTTATAGATTTTAAAAGATAACTTTTAGTTTATCACAAAATAGAAAACACTATTCTATACAAAAACTTAATGGGAAACCCCTAAATTAAATAAAAAATACTAATTTTTTTTCAGTTTTTATAGGTTTA